GGCCAAGAAGCAGCCAGCTGACTGCCCCCTTCCACTCGGCCTTTCTTCGCTGTGTGAATAAGGTCTTAGTATGGATGGGCATTCCGGGCGGGTCGCAATAAGTCGCGGGTCGAAGGTTTGGACCAATCGCAATTTATCAACATTTTGCCTGCTTCCAATTGATGACTGGCTATTATATAAGTGTTGACCTAAGCCCCTGTGCCGGGGCTCGGCTCCCGAACCGTACGTGAGCTGCCTCGTACGGCTCTTCCTAAGAACTGGAAGCCCCCTCTCTCTAAATAGAAATTAGAAAAAAATGAGACATCAAAAAAGACTTTTTCAAAAAGCCTTCGCCCTCCTATTCAACGGGGCTATTAGAGAAGCAGCTTCGTTCCTTGACTTCTTTGCTCAGTCAAACTTCCTTTTCCTTGTTCCTTAGTGTAGTCTCGGTCCATAGTTTAAGACTCCGTTCCTTATGCCTAGTCTATATCCACAGCTGACGTGGCTCCGTACCGACGCCTTTCCCTTTGTAGACGGCTAAGTGACTTCGTAACCTTAACGTACTTATTTTATTTCGTACTATCTTTCTTACTATATCATAGGTCTTCGTCGGTAAACCCCTTCGCCTATAGGCCTATAGGATAGGATAGGCGGCAGCTTGGCTTCGCTATCGCTCTGGTATAGAGTCCGTGTAGTCGTCGGCCTTCCTACCAGAAGGCCTATGAGTGGTCGGCCTTTCGAATGCCCCCTTCCTTACTTTTCTGAGAAGCCCTTTACGACTATAAAGGACAGGGGGCTGTTCACCTTTGGAAACTTAGCTACACCGGTCACGACATGTTGTTTGTTGATATTTATTGAGGAGTTGGATGGAGTTTAGCTGACTGAATCCATAAACCTAGAAAGTCACCGTCACGGGTACTTTTTTGACTCTATAGGTAGGTATTGGTGGAGCTTGCGTAATGTAGTTGTAGTTAAGGCTGCATTGAAGTCTTTCTTTTTTGAAGATCTACTGAAGTATCAAAGGCGAACCCCAGGCCGGGACGTCTGGCAGAATGCTTGGCCTCCTGCGCTGGAAGCCCGAAGGGTGAGCTTCTGGTGGTTAGCTTCTAGAACTAGATAATAGGCATTAGGCATTCTGAGCTGGAAGGGGGCAAGCAAATGAAGGGAGGCGGGCCGACTACAAGAAGCGAAGCTTAGGGAGCGACGGCCGACCACTACATAAGCTGCTGGCGGAGAAAGCTCGAGGAGCTTCCCTTCATTCGTTGCTAAGTCAATGTCCTAGGCCTCCGAGTCAGCCCGCGCTTTTTCGAAGAATCCTGCACCCATGGGCATACGGCCTGGCGGGCCTTCCCTTTCCGCCGGAGCTTCCTGGGCGTTGCCCCGTTCCCCAATCAGATGTTTGGATGTGAGCTATACTCCGCGAGGAGCCAAACGGGCGTATGGCCTTGCCATTTGACCTCTCTTCCCGTGTGACTAGGAATGCTCAGTGACAACCTCTCAATTGTCACCGCCTGGCCTCTCTTGCTACCGCGGTAGCACCTAGTGTGGTCAGCACCAATCGTGTTCGGACAACGAAGCTTACACTCATTCACATTGGTTCATCCTGCTATGCCCCGGGCCTTTTGCTCTTCTAACGTAAAAGGTGGCCGGCCATTCGTCAAGGCCCCAGAATCCGCTGGACATCTCAGCGGCGGGATTGAATACCCGCATCCGATCGAAGTTCCATTTTCCCCTAAAGGAGAGCTGTTTCTAGGTGGGTCGCTTCGCGCAAGACATTGCTTAGGACCAACGGGTCACACGACAGGTGCACGATCGACTTTGCACGCTCCATCCTTCGGCACTTCGCCTATCGGGTTGGCAGGCAAGCTACCTTGATCCGTCTTCGGCTTCGATTCGTTATGCTCAGAAGCTCCAACAAGCCTTAAAGTCTCTTGCCGCCTATGCCAAGAAAGCGCTGCTTTACGTTTGATCCTATGTGCCCAGAGAATGCTATGTGTTCTCCACTTTCGGACCTCGCAAAGAGAGAACGTGTTTTTTCCTCTTACTTTCTCTCTCATTCGCGGAGCGAAGAAAGCGGGCTTTGCCCCAGCTACCGCTATCCTTGGGAAACTCAAAGAGCTACCGAAGGAAAGGGATGCAGTCTCCCCCTTGGCCTTTGGAGAGGAGAAGGCAGAGAAGAAGACGTCCTTCGCGCAAGTTTTTTTGCTTCCTGCGCCCTTACTAGTACTAGTAAAGGGGCTCTTCGACCAAGGAGGCATTCCGGTAGGAAGGCCGACCACTACATAAGCCTCCATCAGTCCAGGAGAGAAGCAAGCTACCTTTCTTTGATCCACCTTCACGGACAGGGAAGAGAACGAAAAGAGTCCGCGTATGGTGGGCGTGGTAGGTTCGAGGATCTTACGCGGCGGAGCGAACTCTTCTATCGTCTTGCATTTCCTCTGGCAGCGTAGCTGCACCCCCTCGATCCATCGTACTAGAGCGATCCGAGAAGAACGATTAGGGTCATATTCTATCCTTTCTACAATGCCCATAGACGAAGTGCTTCGTTTCAGATCCATTCTTCGCTGCAATCGCTTCGATCCACCCCCTCGGTGAAAAACAGTAATACGCCCTGAAGAATTCCTACCAGCGGACTTCCCTGTACGTGAAGTGAATTGTCTCAGTGCTCTCCCCTCTTGGCTTTGTCTCATTGTTTATCTCGTAATCATTCGATTCCGTTCGAATTAGCTCCTACTCCTTCTTCTTCTTTATTCGTCCTTGGTCCTTTTTACACTATACTACCTTACTATATTCTATTTCTCTATGTTATTGCTCTACAGTGAAATCATATGTCATTAGTAGAGAGTAGGGGGATTGGTATTTATTGGTATTGATATATGTCTTCCTTAGACTTTGCTTATTGATTAATAGACTTTAGATAGCCTCTTTGTCCAATGAAAAGCACGAGGATTCCCTCTCTGACGACTTCGGTGAACAATGGGCAACTCCTACTACTGAAACCAGTGGATACCACGCCTCTTCCTCTCATCTCTGGGCTGCTCTTGCTGACTCTTCCCTTGCAAACGGTTCCCCTACCAGAGAAGAGTACTTCTCAACCAACAGAGAAGAGGCGGATTCCGGTCCGGCATCCCGTATAGGGCGGGATGGAGCTGTTCTCTTTTTGGAAGAGAGTAGGGCCCTGGCTGAGCCTGAGTTTGTTCGTTCTGTGTACGAGGTTGGCTTGCTTTGTGGTGCCGTTGATACCCTGCCTAGCTGAATAACTGACCGACGGCGGAATGGTAAGCTTCTTCGTTCACCTGCACTCGTTCCCGCCAGCCAAGCAGAGTCAAAGCACCCTGAACCGGACCAAATCCGAAACAGGCTTCGTAGGAAGAAGCGACGCCTACTCTCCAACCATTCCCCCTGCCCTCGGTGCCTTCCCCTCTCCCCGGCAATCTTTCAAGCAAGCAGTAGTCATAGGCACCTTCATACTCAAGCCATCAATCGGCATAGTAGTCAAGCAAAGCCAGCCCGACCTTCCCTCTCTCCTACTCGAGCTTCGTACTCTCCAAAACATCAAGTGGCACAACATCCGTAATCGGAAGAACATGAATCGCCCCACCGGGCGGATGGGAAAGGAGATGAAGGAAGATCAGTTGTATCAGCTACAGAATCTGATTCCGGTGAGGCTACAAGCCTATCTTCGACTTTCGTTGTTCTTTTTTCTTGCTGTAAAGTGCCATTTCCGCTCCCCAACGACAGAAGTACGAAATTACTAACTAGTCTAGTTGCCATTTCAAAGCCCGTGTGGCATGGGACAGTTTTAAGGTCTTTCATTGTCCGAGCAATGGCTCAAGCATTCAATGTCAGATTGTGTTCTCCCGACGGATACTTCACAAATATTGGGAAGTCCGGAGGCCTTACAAGGGTGAATCTCCACTCTTATCTTACAGAATCACAATTTTCGAACCTTTCCTATGAGCTCTTGCTTCTGAGAGTGCTGCTGTGGTATCTGGTTGAGTGAAGGTGCGATTGAGCTACCGTCGGGAGCGGTTTGAAGCCAGATGATGGAACGCTGTCCACTGGAACAAAGAAATTGCATTAGTCACCGTTGTGACCTAGACACGACGTTAGAGCGAGTTCGGGAGCGCCCCGAATCAAATTAAATACCGGCTGGTACGAAGCAGGTCTGGAAGCTTCCATGTTGAGGACGGGGCCCTCGTTATTCTCGCGTTATTCTCGAAAGAATGACCAAGAGAAGGCGAGCGGAGTGAGGCCAGACGCATCTTTCTAGTCCCTCTGCCGTGAAGTGAAGAAGGGTGATCTTAACAATTGGAAGTGAGCCTAAACTTTTCTGAGGTTCTCTTAGAGTTGTCTACCTGAACGAAGCTTCCGAGTTTAAGTGTAGTTTTGGGTCGGCGAAAAGTCAAAGTTGTCATTCTCCTGTTGCTTAATCTGTGTGTTCCGTTGAGCGGTTGATCCCTGGTCAACAGCAGATACCTGTCTGACTTCGTTTCATTCTTTTCGGACTCATTTCGGTTCCACCCTATCAACACCCCGCCCTTGCTTCACGCGCCAGGGCATGGCTAACCGTTTACCCTCGATGGCCTGACCCGCCATTTAGACTCATTCGTTCAGCAGAGCGAAGAAGATCTGTTTCGGTTTCAATTCCTTGATCGAAACTCGATTGATGAGCTGAGGTAAGGAGAGTTGCGTATCAGTTTATTATGCTTTTATCGGTTCTGGGAGGATGCCTTCCAACCAAAAGCTTTCCGGAATTTTTTCAAGGCTTTTTATATTTTAACTTGAAAACTTATTTAAGTTCCTTTTGGTTCTCATCTTCTGCTCCTTTCTATTCTCGTAGGTAGATATGGTTCGAAGTACCAGAGTGGGACATCCGCTCTAAGTGGTCACTTTATCAAGTTTTAGGGCAATCCGACCTAGCTTAAGCGCTTTAGCTTTCGCACTTAACTTAAGCAGCAAAGCACAGAAAGAAGGGCGGTGGGAGGGTAAAAAAGCAAGTTAAGGAGGCGCAGGAGTATGCGACAAGCAGTTGCATGTTCGGTGTGGGAGATCTTCTGTAACGAGATGAATTAGAACACTTGGAATCCTCGCGGATATAGCGTGTGTGCCACGAGTGCTCTGTCTTCGAAAAGGCAGAATGCTGTTATCGAATCCGCTGTTTCGGAATAGAATACGCTGTGTGTCCTAACCAGATGCCGTGGGGCGATAAGGGGTGCTTTATCTAAACTAGGCAGGATAACTTGGCTAACTTTCCTACTCTGATAGCATCTCTGAACGGCAGCTCAACCGCCGTAACGAAGGAATGAATCTATTAAGTTAAGTGGAAAGAGCCCTCGTAAGGCCTCATTCATCTCTTACCCGGCAAAGGCCTCTCTCATCCCTTGCTTATGCTGAATCGAAATTTTCTTGGTCTTATTTTACCCTCGGGGGGATAAGCTCTTCTCTTATCTGCTCTTCCCGCTGTTCTCTTTTCTACTGTTGGAGGCAGGACTACTTTTTTCTTTTTCTTTCGAGAGGGGGCATAGTTTCGTAGCCAAGTTAAAGACGTGCCAACTTTTCCTACTCTTTCTTAAGCGCTGGTTCTGCTTTCACTAGATTCTGTTCTTTTTTTCACACATCCGTTTTTAGGCCTAAAAAAAAAAAAGAATTTCATCCCGAGGTGACTTCGCTAGACTTGCTTCTAGTCTGATAGGAAATCCAACTCACAGTCGTAAGAACTGACGGCAAGGCCTGACGACCGCTTATTCCTTCTCGAAAGCTGCCCGCGAATGCTCTTCTTCCCCGGCTGACAGCAGTGAGGTCGAATCCTTTAAGCCAAAGGAAATCCCAATATCAAATCGGAAAAAGCCCCGTGAGAGAATGAGGAAAAGGTGGGGTCTTCAACTGGGGTGAAGTTAGGCGGACATGCATCTAAGGGGAAAGTCCTATCGTAGTGAAGCTTACTTGGAAGATCTAAAGATCTAGACTGATTCAATATGAGTAAGCATGGAGGTGGTTGATAGTTGAGCAGATTGGGTTGTAGTGATAGGGGGATGACTGGCATGTGATCTTTGGCCATAGAAGTGACCCTCTTTCTCCTGTGGGTAAAGACCACGACGGATGAGAGAAGGAGATTTCAGTTAGAGGAATGCCTCCGCGAGCTATAGTAGCGTAAAGAGGAGGAATGAGGAGGATGGATCCTTTCCGGGCGATATTCCCCCTTTTCTTTATAGTAAGGGGCAGGAAGATCAAGGCTGAATCCGACCTTCTTTTCGTTTCGTTTAGGTGTGAGCCAATTTTTACTTTATAAGATCTCTCTTCGAAGGCCTCTATGCCTGTTCTCGAATCCGCAGCAATAGATGAGTGCGATTGAGCCTTCCTTTATGAGGCCGGTTGATCTGGTCTTTCCAGTTATATTACATGTAGAGAATGACATCCGTAGTTCCTTTATCAGTGATATGGGCGCATGTTCCAGCAATAAAGAATCTCCCCAATCGACCTGACTTCCTGAGTGCCCGAAGGGAAGGGGACACGGTCGGACGTGGGCATTTCAATAATTCATATTTCCTGCTCGCCGTTATGCTATGTTATGTTTCAGTGCCATGATGGTCTGCCAGTGGCATGGTCTTTCTTCCATGTACATGTTTTTCTTGAATATTCATATGCCTAAGGGAAAGCACCCTTACCTGAAGCTTCCCTGCCTTGCTCTTCTAAGTCCCTTTACAGGAAAGCGAATAGGTATCGACTCCCGCCTCTAATTAAGTAGTAGTGCCTTTCATTGTATGAGAGGAAACTCCCTTGGTTAATAAAAAATATGCAAAGGCAGATACTTCAAAAGGGAAGAGACTTCAAATAAAAATGAAGAGAAAGCCGAGACGAGAAAGGATAAGTTGAACATAATCGTTTATGACCAGTATGACTATGGATTTCCAAGACGTGATTATTAAATAACGAAATATCATAAGAGATGACTGGTCAAGTCCTCCTCCTTTAGTTTGTCTTACGGACGGAGTGGGCTTTTCCCCAATGGGGTTTAGCTTGAAGGCAAGTAGGCTATTGTATTGAGACGAAAACACCTACCTTTTTCAGCTTACACGGAAGGGCTATGGCTCTGGAATGTCTTTTTCTCAAATAGGGTAATAGCCCCCGCGCTAACATACAAAACTGGTCACAGGAAAGGTCAAAGATCGGGCAGATTAGAATCAGTACATCTCAGTGGTTAGAGTAATAAGGAGGCAGGTACATTCGATGACAGATTCTAGAGGTGCCTATAAGGAAGTGTAAAACCTGGCGGACGCAGTCAAGTGACGGTCTCTTCGTGGAAGGAAGAATGGATGGTACCTATAACCAGACCCGTTCGAGTCTAGGCTATGGAGAAAAACTAGTGCTACAAAGGAACGACGGTTAAACTCTGAACTCTCTTCAATGCAAGGCGATAGTCCTACCTTGATGGCTGAACCCGGGTTGTCTTTCTTAACGGATCACGTGTGTCACCTACTAGCAATGGAATATGCTTCACTCGCTCCCACCTTACTAAGCCGCTATCGGTGCAGGATCGAGCCTGGAAGATTCCCGTGTGTGTTGAAATCGCTCAACTCAACAAAGGCAGGAAGAGAGATTTTCTCTAAAAAGTAGGGTTGGTTTTTCGACAGGGAACTTGATGGTCCTGCGTAGTACCCGTAGCTTATCCTCTATTTGTGACTTCGATGCTGTCATACATCGTGGGTCTACTTGCCTGCCTAAAAATGCTTTCAATTTGTCTTTTAGACGGTGACTTCATTCTTACCTCCTAGTCAATAAAAAGATTGAATAAGCGAAGCGCACTCCCATCATTCCGGTCATTTTCATCCGTATGTCTGGGAGCTGTGTTCTTCCCGTGCTTCTTTAAGTTTTAGAATACTGTGCCATAAAAACATACTCTGTCCTTTAGTTCTCTCTATTACTGGTATAAATGGTTCTTTTTCTATTAGTTATTAGTATTACTATAACAAGTATACTCTATCTAGATACAATAGATAGAATAACACCATTCACATGACAAATGCTTTACGCTCGGGTACAAAAGAGGATAAACGAGAGAGGAGAAGCGCAGTCAGGAGCGATAGACTGACTACGGATGTAGCAAGCGGTTTTATGGTTACCGTCACGATGAGAAGAAAAGGTAATTCGCTGGGATCTTATCATGCTTCCCAGAGATGCTGGTTCGAATCCAGCTCTGGATTCCGCTCTATCCAGTTTGCTTTTCATAGTAGAGCTGGCCAAGCGCGGCATTGATAGAATGAAACGGATCGGGTATCAATCAATTTTAGTATTAGCATAGTCTCTAGATCGAATGCCTACTTACCTTTGAATATTGAGCGGAACAACTCCATCCGAGTGTGAGGAGAAAGGCTTCCTTCGGTAAAAGCTTCTAAACTTGAAGGTGACCCTTTTCCCCTCGTACCAATTAGAAAGAGGATTTGAAAGAACTCAGTATAGAAGAACTTCTCACTCGAGCCTGTCTTCGTTCCTCTCCTTTCTATCTGCCATTTTCTACAGTATGAAAAGGCCTAGCCCCTATCGTACGAGCAACCTAGTAAAAAAAGTACCCGCTTTCCTCTCCTTCTAGTCGATTTAGCGTAATCACTCAGTCGTCTTTCCGCTTCGCCCCTATCTATGACTTGGAACGAGTACGACTCGCATGTGTCATGTGTTAAGCATGTGTGAATCATATACATTACATTGAAACAATCCTAGAATAGAGCTAACGATCGACAGTCTAGCGATCCTTGTCTCTTATGTAACTGGAAACAAAAAGCCTATCTAATCAGACAGTCAATCCTGTCCTTCTCTTCCCTTAGTGAGACTTCCTAGGGTCGGTATTGTATATCATAGAGGAAAAACATAACATGTATTAGCTGTTTCGGATAGAAATAGAGTCGCTCTATATAAAAAATCTATGTAACAATGTAATTGTTTCGGATAGACAAGAGAAGTCGTATCGAGTTTTAGCCTTGTGTGGACCTAGACTCGCTTTAGCTAAGGATTGACATTGACAATCCGCTTTTTCCGGTAACCGTAAGACAGAGAATAAAGATCCGTATTGACTGTTTCATCTAGGAATGTAATTGTTACATAGATTGTCTATAATGCTATGCATAAAACATAAAATGTATATAATTGTTCTTGGCAGCTTACAGACCTAATCAATAAGCTCTCGCTTATATCATACAATAAGCTATCTTTCTTTCTTAGATGTTATATGGAAAAAGAGACTTGGGACATTATTAGAAGAAGTCATCATATACAATAGATGTATAAATTACATTGAATGAAAGGTTATTGAGTAGTTAGTAAGTAATTCCCAGGTAAGCAAGTAAGGCAGCCAAAGGGAAAGGACTTGAGAAAGGAAGTCCCATCTAGTGCTAGATCTATCGTAAGCCGGGTTTGAGAGTCAGCCAGTCCCACGGGATAGAGAATTTCATAAAAAGAGTCCGGTGCTAGTAAGCTTCTCTCGTTCTAGCATAAGTCAGTCCCCCGCTCTCAAGTAAGGAAGTTCAAAGCAAGGTTTTAGAAGTAAGCAAGGTTAGATGATAAGTCATTCCCTGGGGATATAATTTATATACTAAGTAAGTTTTTACTAAGCCAACCTGCTAATCCCTAGATCTAGAGCTAGAGAAAGAAGAAGGTAGGGTTGGAAAAGTAAACTTCCTTATGGATTAGCTGGTTAAAGAGTGGATTAGAGGTTTGAGCGTGGAATTACTTATAATAGAACTAATAGAACGAGCACGAGGGTGACTTACTAACCTGGGATTGGAGGGTTAGCAAAAGGGAAGGGAATTACTTACTCTAGAAAGAGTGAACTGCCTTACCTTACGAGGGGTAGTGGATAAAAGCACTTTCTTCCCCTTCTTTCTTACTATACTGGAATCTCGTACAATCTATAATCAGGATTGGAACCTTTCTCAAGCGGGTATTTACTTCTCTTTCCAAATAGGAAAGTCAGAGTCTTTATTAAATAAACCATTAGTAAGGTGCAGAGCGGGAGCCCGGGAGAGGAATTAGATCCGCATACATAACATACTTTTTCGAAAGCTTCAGAAGTGGAAGTTACATAGAGTCTGGTGGTATCGTATATAAGAGGAAGGCTGCATTTAGGAGTGATCTTTCCCTCTTTCTAAAAGGAAGTTTTTGATGTAGTTGCTATTTGTTTTTTCTTAGATGTCCAGATTTGTTCCCCTGCTTTTGTATGGGCTAATATAGATATAGGGCTTGCATAATTGTATACGTAAGAAGTCTAGGTATTTTATAGGGCCTTATAGCCAGTCTTGGTTACCTTTTTTGGGGTTCCAGCCGAGGGAGGGCTCTATATGATTTCATGGTAGGGACTATAGATCTTTCCTGCGGAGGTAAAAGTTTGCATCGATGTAAGCGAATATGGTCCCTATAAGCCATTGGGATTCCTTCTGCCATCGAGTGAGAGTTTGGGGCGAGGCCAACCATTGGGAAACTTTATTTTCCAGTTGGAGTTGCCTTACATGGTGGGGTCCCTCAAAAAGCATGGGATTATTCTCACAAAAGCTGATTCAATCGGGTCCTTTGTCCTTAACTATTATCTGCCAGCCCATGGGAGTGCCCTTAGAACCATTGGGAGTTATCTTGGCTGTTTTCTTACATTCAGTTGAATTCCTTCTGTCTCTGTCGATGCTAGGTCTTTTTGCGAGCCAGCAGCGCCAGTTACCAGGTAATCTCTAGTATCAGTACCAGTTATTGCCCCTCCAGTTTTAGTCCAAAGTGAGTAAGCAAGCGAGTGGGAAACCTTTACTTTATATGAGTCACCTGTTGAAGTGCTTTTAAGGGGACCCGAAGGCTTTATCTTCTTAATAAGCTAGCTAAATTTAGGGCTTTCCTTGTGTAATTCAGCGAGTAGGAGTGTCCTTTTAGCAGGAGGATATTATAAAGAATATGATGCATAGGCCCTCTTTTTCCCATCTGTAGTCTCATAGCCAGTGCCATTAGTTGCCCCTCCAATTGGAGTACAAGGAAAATCCCTTCCGTAGGATAAGCCTCTCCTGTTACAGTGGCAATTGTAGTTGTTTTGTCCTTCGCTGCGGTTGGAGTTGAAGTCCTTAGGCAAACAAGTTATCTCTTAATGGCAAATCCTTTTTATTTTTTCTGGGTTTACGTCGAGAGAACGGATAGTTCGTAATGTATGTTAGGAGGGTACGAGAAATGCTCCACTGGCAAGGTCCTTTCAAGCAGGTAAGGAGAATCTTTCTAGAGGTAAGGAAAATATACATACAGATACTGCTGCGGGGACAGGGATAGCTTTTCCATCAGTCCCTTGGGCAAGGAAGTAGGCTAGGCAATCTAGTGAAAAAACAAGTGATCCATTTGAAAGCTGTTACATTTCATTTCCAGGGTGAGAGTGTCCTTAATCGAGTATGAGTCCCCGGGTATGCTTTTCCAAGTCCAAGTGTTCGAAGGAGGCGAGCTCCCTTTAAGAAAAAGCCCTTTCCTGTTACCGTTGATTCCAGGTAGTTTCTTGAGGACGTGAGCAAGACAGATAAAGCTAGTTTATTGTGCAGAAAAAAAAGTAAGACTTTCCAAAGCAAGCACTCCTAATCGGCTGTTGCAAGCTCAGGGCGAGGGGTGGCACTCAATTTACTGTCGAGAAGGCGGATTCTGAAGTGTGTCACATCCGAAACCCGCAAATCAAGACAGAACTCTTCTTTTTATACAATATTCTCAGTCATATTCAATCTCGACTTATTCAACTAAGCCGAACATTACACGCAAATAGAACAATGAACACTTTAAGAAGTGATAAGCGAATTCACTCATTAAGGGGTCATAGTAAAATTAAAAGCTTCTCTCGTTGCCTTCGATTCAAAGTCAAAGAGTGGTGGGGACTTACCTAACCCTATACAGAAGACAAGTAAACTTCCCTGATACGAAAGCCTTGGATAGTAGGGACAGGGTAAACCATAAACTGCCATAAAGGAATCCATATCTTTCCTATCGGCTATCTTGTGGTCTAGCTATGGTCTAAGATGGGAAGGCCTGTTTCTAAATAGTAGGAGGATAGGGCCAGGCCATAAGCAGAGGAGCAGGTTGAAAGGGTCTCATGCTACGATACGAGTCGAATACATAGAGGTAGAGTTCGGGTCAATAGATAGAATTGGGAAACCCCCTCTCCCTTTTGTCGGTGATACAGTCGTCGCGGCTGGTTAACGAGATTGAACAAAGTCAAGGGCGCGACGGGGTCCAGGCAAGGGTTTCGGTGAACAAAGTAGTAAATAAAAAAAAAAGTCGCTTTAGGAGCGGTTGCTAAGCTCTTTCTCTAGTCAAGGTCATCGGCGAGGTAGAACCATTCTTTTTGGTTTGGGTGTTAGCGCTAGGAGAAGGCGAACTAGCAGCCGTATCAAAGAAGTTGTTCGTACTGACCTCACGCTTAGGGTTCGCTACCCATAAGTCGTTCTGCGGAACTTTCTAAAATTCTAGAGTTCCGAATGGAGGAGACTGATTCAAGAGAAGAGGCTTCGATTGAGCCCATGACCTTGCTTGAACTAGAAAACCTTGGACAGCGGGGACTGATACAGGTGGTCGGCTTTAGCTTTGCTAAAGGCAATGAGGGAAAGCTTTCTAGTCTGGGCAATTCACACTAACCGAATCTCGCATAGAATCCATAAATGAAGAAAGCATCTCAATTGGAGAAAAGTTCGTTTTCCTCAACGAAATTCCACTCATAAGTAGGTTCACATCGTGATCTAAGTTTCATTTCCGGTTATGATACTGGTAAAGAGTCCTATTCTTCTCCCCGGGTTATGATTCAATAGCTCCGGGCCCCTCACTGCATTCCAGGGCAAGCCCCTCCCCGATCCTCCCCTTCCTGAGATTCCTACTGGATTTTAGCAAAAAGAGTATGAACACTGTATCGCTATGCCCCTCGCTTAGCCCCGCTCTTTGGTTTAGGATGGATCCGGACTGGACTAAGCCTGAAGATAGAATTACGGACTGGAAGCGAAAACACCGTCAAAATGGCTTCTTTCTTTGTCTCCGCTGGACTTGTTTTGTAATAGCTTGATGAGCTGAACCAAGCCAAACAAGAGATATTACGTTCTACCTTCTGCTTCGAGCCCGGCCGAGAGCACGCTTCCCGATAGTCTCTTCCTTCCTAGAAATAGAACTATAACTCTCAAACCCGTCCCGTCTCCTTACTCGAGATATCTGAGATAGCTCCGTCAACTAATAACTTATAATAGACGAGCCCATTATCCTTCTGTTCTGAACTTGCTTCTTGGTATGGTACAGGAGGAGGGGCGAAGAATTCTAGTTCTAGTTCCGCTTCTGCCTAATCTTTAGTACCGCTTTGAGATTGAATCTTTAGAACCATGTGCCTAAGAGGGCGAGGACCTTTCTAGCCATAATTCTTCCCCCGGTTCTACCTCCTTCTGCAATAGTGATCTATCCCGTCCACCCGCGAGCTATCCATTCTAACCTGTCTTTGCCTAGCAAGATACGTCTAGTTCTCCCTACGCTTGCCTATCTCAGTAGGAAATTGGAACAGTCTCCGATTTCAAAGGCGAAGCCGAGGCAAGAGCTATACCTTCTGGAACCGGAGCAATAACTGCTATAAAGGAAGCAGATGCGCAGGAACGATCCCTAAAGCAAATACTCGGAATGCTCCACGACTAAGTATACCCATTCAGACTCGCTTTTGTTCAATTATAAATAAATAACCACTTTAATGGAGATTTATAGCATCATTCAAGTAAATACAGATTGAGATCGTAGAAACATGAGCTTGTGATATAGCTACACCTAATTCCAAACCGGTTAATGCAAGAACTATAAATAAAGGACCAGGATCTCCTATGAAATAGAAAAGATTATTCATACATAGCATAGTCCAAGCGAACCCACTTAAAATCTTTACTAAACTATGACCGGCCATCATATTAGCAAATAAACGTATTCCTGAGCTTAATGCGCGAAAACAATAAGAGATTAGCTCAAGGAGTACTAAAAAAGGCGCTAACGGCAGTGGGACTCCTGCAGGTAATAAGAAGCTTAAAAAATGAAGCCCATTTTTTTGAAAGCCCACTATAGTAATGCCAATAAAAATAGAAAATGAGAGACCCAAAGTAATGAGAAAATGACTTGTAACTGTGAAGCTATAAGGTATCATACCCTGAAGATTACGAAATAACGAAAAAGTAAAAGTGACCAAGATGCGAGGGAAAAACTTTTGTTTTCCGGAAAGACCACCTATTTGTTCGTTTACCGGGTTCAGCACGAAATCATAAAGAAACTCTACCAAGGATTGCCAAGCATTTGGTACTAAGGTTCCTCCTCCCTTTTTAGTAACAAAATGAACCAGAAGTAGGACCAAACTGAGAGTTAGCAGCATAAAGAAAGATGGATTTGTGAATGAGAAATACAAGTCCCCTATTTTCATAGGAATCAATGGGAGAATGGCAAATTGCTCAAGTGGGCTGTTGGGCGTAATCGTAAGAAAGACTTTTCATTTCATCCCTGTAGTTCCGCTTCTTGCTTTCCAAATTCAGGAAGACTTGTCGAAAATCGCTTGGTCCAACCAGCATGGGAGTCGTCGGGGCATTGCTTGGGACGAGTTAAGTAAAGACTGGCTACCCCTAACTGCACACCAACCAGAGACCACAATACAAAAATCTCTGCTTGCTTCGAAGCACTTCTAGACCGCACAACTGCCGTCTACTCGAATCTACTCGGAACTAGACTGCGCCGATCTGTCGATTCAATCTATGGCATTCTTCTTCTATACGATAGCTTACCCCTTTTCCATTCATATCGATTTGGGTTTTTCCGCACCATATTTAGATCTTCCTCTTCTTCGATCCGGAATTCCCAGCAAATCCTTGACTCCTCGAATACAATGGGATTTCACACCTGGCGAATCTTTTACTCTACCTCCTCTTATTAAGACCATAGAATGTTCCTGCAAATTATGACCTTCGCCTGGAATGTGAGCAAATATATCATGTCGATTGCTCAACCGTACTTTGACTATCTTACGTAGAGCTGAATTAGGTTTTTTAGGTGTTCTCGTTGAAACACGCAGGCATACTCCTTGCTTCTGGGGACATTGATCCAAAGCTCGAGTACGGTCCGTGCGCCGTTTTTCTTCTCTACCATGACGAATCAATTGATTTAATGTAGGCATCGCTCTTGACCTTGTCCTCTCCCCTTATGCCCTATCACTAGTGATTACTCCCAATCCAAAGCACCCCTTTTTCCATTTGGGGGGTAAATACTCCACAATAAGGGGTTTGAGGAGACTCTCTACCCGGGTACCTATTATTCGTCGGCGGTCCGGCGCACCCCTACCCCCTACTCCTGATATCTTCCAAACTGTTAGGGTCAGAGACTTTTTACTTACGAGTCACTGCTCCTCCCCCCGCCTAGATCCCCGGCCCATTTGGCGGATAATGGAAATCTTCCCATTGTTTTAAAAAGGCCGCAAAGAGGTCGGAGTTTGGGTTAACAATATCAAAGAGATAGCGCCCATATTCATGCGGTTCGACATGAAAAATGAACATCGATACAACGCGACGAATATCCGGGTCCTCGGGGCTTTCAACGGGGAATTCCAAGGGTTTAAGCATATAAAAAACCTTCTTGCGCATTTGGCGCTCAAAGACTTGAAGATTTTTTATAGCGAGAATTTCCTCCCGACTTAAGGGGAGTTCCCTAGTTTTTAGGACCCGAGGGGGCTCCTCCTCTAAAGGCTCGGGGGGAAGATTTAGATCGGGTAACCCCCCGGGTGCCATTCCAAATAGAGTATGCTTAAAGACAAGCATCTCTAGGTTTTGGAAGACAATAATGCTTGTCTTTAAACAGACAAATAAAAAGAGGGTCCACTGGAGAATTGACAGAAACCTTTTATAATTTAGTATAGTAAAAAAAAAGACCCGACTTTCCAGATGAAACGGAAAAAAATGGAAAGCCCGGGAAAGGCAATAGACGAAAAGACATAACCAGAAGAATGGTGTGAAATAAATGACTTTCTCCAGTTGAGGCATTTGAGAAAAAAGAAATTATTCTATCATGCCTCAACTGGATAAGCAGTCGTTTATGATTTCAAGATCCAGATTTTTTAGTTCAATAAAGAGGAGCAGAATTCTAGGATTCTTAAAATTATCTCCCTCACTTCTTCTATGCATTCCTCATCCTGTTGACCGTTCTCGCTCTGTGCTCTTCTTTGTTTTTCATTATGGTAAGAATGGATTTCTTTCATGCCTTACTTTCGAAGGCTTTCATCTCCACGGGGGCCCGCGCCCTCTCTTCTTTCTTTTTAAAAATGGGCTTCTCTGGGGGTCTAGCCTTGGCCATTTCTTATCTTTTGCAAGCCTTCGCCGAGGCCACACCCTTTGTTGCATATATGGCTCCTTCGGGGGCACAGTGTGACGGTGACAAAGAAGTTACATCCTCCAGCTCGTCGGGAAATTGGCGGCAATATCTAAACTTGCCATCCCCGAAGGAAGGAGATTCCGCCCCCGAACCATCCACAGCCCGGGCCCCCGTAAGGGAGGAGGCCCACGAACCTTCAACCTCATCCACATGGAGTGGCTCGTGGATTGAGAAATGGCTCAATCCCGAAGTCTCATCTTCGACCCCAAACCAGGGTCAGCTGCAGCAAGGGGAAACCGGGGTGGCTCCTGGTCAACCATCCCAGGTCGTGGAGCAAGCGGGACCAGGGCCCGCAGAACAGCAGGCTTCCCTGTTTGCAAAACAAGAAGAAATGAAGAGGGAACTGCGTGATTTTCTACAGGCGCATACCAAGATTGCAACTAAATACAATTTAGTTTCGCAAACAGAAGAACATAAAACATTCTGATTTTGATCGATTAGAAAAAATGGCTAAGGCCATGAATATGTATCGAAATTTAGATCTAAAAAATGCCCGGGAAGCTAGAATGCTCTCAAGGCTACTATGAAGGAATGGGATGACGCCACTATGAATGAAAACGGTAATTAATTACTATCAGCAGGGGAAGAAGTCATTCTAATGAGGTTTTTCCGTACCTCATTCGTTTCGATTATTTTTTTTCTGGTTCTGCCGAAGCTATTGCATAGTTTACCTAGCCTTTATTGATCTTATTCGTATTCTTATCGAAGAGTGAGGCCCTCTCATTCCTTAGCTTAGGGAGTGAGAGGGGCAAGGGGAAAGGTGGGTGGCCCCTTGCACCGGCGTTCCTTATCTCAGTAGTGGAATACGTAGGATACGACTACTACCAAACTCAAACCTTCCTTAAGCTGAGGAAATCTAATTCGAGAGGTGGATAGATAGGACTACGTCTTGCTCGATCAGGACGCTAGCTTTATTGCGAGCCAAAAACAATAAGTGGAATTCTCCCTTGACTAGATATTTTATTGAATTATGGAATTCTCTCCCCTATCGAAGATTCTCGAAACTCTCAATCCCCCATATCTTTAGGGGGGACTCTTTACCTTCTTTGCGTATGATAAATTCATTGATCGTGCCACTGGAAGATCTTTTTCAATAACGGTACGGCCATGCGATCCTTGTTGTTAAGCGAAGGGGTAGAGTTGAAAATGGATGAGTGTTTGGGGTATCAATCTCGACCTGGCAATGGGTTTCGACTGGTCTAATGGGTTAGATGCTCCTGTTGCTGTACCCGTAGCTGCTTGTTGAGTAGGTTCCTTTGCTCTTATTATGAGGGTTGATGCTGGGAGAGAACCTAGCTAAGGGGAAAGAGAGTGGATGGGCATCCCTTTCCATAGGGGTCTTCTACCCACTTCTACTAAGGCTAGGCTCCCATTGTAATGGTGAAGGGACGCCAGCAAAAGGGTTGGAAGTATTGCAGCATAGGGTTCATCCAAGGAAAACTTTTATGAGCCCCACTAAAAAGGTCCAGCATGACAGATATGGTGTTGCCCCATTTGATAGGGGATGGTGAATAATTCGAGTTGGCCATCTGAGGACAGCGGAAATGGGGTTCGGTACCTCATTCCTCAATCCAGGTACGATCTCCGCGCACCTCTACCTCTATGGGGTTTATTTTTTTCCCTGCTCTGCTGTAGTAAGGATCAGCCCTTTGAATAAGCGAGGGATTGATAGCTTTCTTTTACTATCTTCTGACTGATTAATAAAGACCATTCCAAGAGAGTAAACGAGAGGAAGGGGAGTAAAAGTAGCAACAGCAGTTAGCAGCTCAACGTAGTAAGAAGAGAGTCGAAAGAAGCGTTAAGCTCTGTCATTAGTCGGAAAAGCGGATCTCAACAATTGTAAAGCGGTCATTCGGACGATATGACAATACGTGTGAGATCGTCCGCATGTTGTATATACTATATTTCTTTCTTACAACGGTCCTCGTGCCCTAGGTTTCTAGCTTGGCCCAGCCTACTGGAAAGAAAAGACAGACTCGAGACTGAAAGGATCGAGGGATGGCTATTCCTGTTCTGACTGGCCTAATGCACAGGGACTCAAACTCAAGGACCTGTTCTAAGGCTGGGACAACTATTCCTATTGCTAAGTTCATCATTGAGGCATAACAATAACAACTAACAACGGAAGCGTATTCTAAGTTCCGATCGGTAGGATATGCTTCACAAACTTCAAGTTATGATCCCAATAAAACATTGATTTTGTTTAGTGTCCCATTGCTGTTTGGGCTCGCTTCTTCCAAGTTCTCCTTCTAAGTTCTCAAAGAGTGCATTGTCTCGATGCCTGTTCATTGAGCCATTTAGCCGAGCTAAGGTTTGGAACCCTAGTTTTTGAGGGTCCAGAGGAAAGAGCAAAAGCTCAAGAGAGGAAAGAATGAATAGGATAGGAGTCTGCTGCAGAGGCCGCCTGGAGACCGAGACAGAATTTCATTATGCCTAGCTTGTCTTACCTTTGCTATTTGCCCCAAACGTAGGAAGGCAGTCAAGTCACTTCAGGAAAAAGAGGAAGGAAGTCAGAAAAGGAAAGGGCTTCGGGAGTGAAAGACAGAAGTTAAAGAGAGTCAAGCGAAAGCGAACCCCTAATCAGTAGAAGAGGCACCAGAAGAGGAAGCGAAGCTGAAAAGGCAAGGACCTATCCACAAAATGGAGCGGATTACATATGAAAAACAAGTAGAATCCCCACTTTCAATGTGGAATTATAAACTCAGAAAACCTATTACTGAAAATTATATGGCGGATTCCTTTACGGATCTAGGGAAAAAACTTGCTTTTGGGACCTTAAAAGGAATTCATTATATTTTACCACTATTAGCTAAATTACCTCCAACCGAGAATATTATTACGAAGGATAATAATAAAATAAAGAGCGAAGAACAATTACACGAAATAAGACCAGGGTTGCTCGATGCTATAAGAATACATAAAAAGGAACAAAGAACACAAGATGAAGCGTTTTTTGATGCCGGACTTTCAAATCAGAAAAATAAGCTTTCTTAAATCGAAAATGATATCTTCTTTGATAATAGGATTCATCTTATGGTGGGTATTTCTCCCAGACCAAATGGTTTATTTACCGACCTTGGATTCCCTAAATCATGATTGGGTTCAGAATGTGAAAGATATAGTAATTAGGAATTTATACAGGGAGGAAATTCATGATGTTTTGAACAATGCCAATCTTATACAACATCAGCAGTTACAAGACGAGCTAAAAGAAAAACTAAGGGAAGGAGCTCATGGATCAGGCTTTGACCCTCTTGATTTAAAAAAGGGGGATTTGCTGTTATAGGAGTCTCCTGCTTAGCTCTGTGTCTAATAAGTGAAAAAGCTTGCGAGATTGCTTCCAAAACATAGCTAGAATGAGAAAACCAGAAGAAAGAACAATCATTTTTCGCGTAAGTAACATAGTGCAACAAAAGAATTCCATTGAGAAGAATCAGCAAGAATCGCATTAAACCACTCGTAAAAGAGGGATACACGAGCGGAGAAGACGTTGAATAGCGTATTCCCCGCGGCGATTCCGTTGTGAAATAACGCAAAAGAAAGGGAGAGGTCATTCTTCCAAGTAGGCCAATCCAAAGAACCACCCATGGCTTCATTCCTAGATGTTGGATCCGACTATCTGGACAGCTAGGGGGAGAAGACAGCTTGGGGGGGAGAGGGTATTCCATGTTGAAGAATAGTATAGAAAACACCCGTTACGCCGACAATTGCTAGCACGGAACTAGCTTATCAACGCTGCACTAGGAAGAGTCTCTAAGACCTATAGGCCAATTAGACTGAATTAGTCAGTCTAGCGACTACTTGTGAGATATGTCCATTAACTGCTTTCCTTGCTAATGAGAGGTTAACCCGCTGGTAAGAAGTGATTGGATGAGCGTGTGGTAGTATGAATTCATTCCCTGCGTAGGTAGGGATTGCTGGAAGATCTGTTATATGGTAGGCTTATTGGAGTGCTTTTAGCAAGCACATTCATTGATGGAAGGAATCGTCTGCTGCTGCTCCGAAGATTGGAGAGGGTGCTCAATCGCTCTCTAGCCCGGATGCACTAAAAGCGTAGGGCTGAGTGAGCATAGTAGGGCTATTGAGTTTCATCCCTACCCAAGAATATCCCCCTATTAGCTTAGTGTTTAGCCGGGAGTGAGCGCACTACTAGTCGTAGGGCGGGAACGGTATAACAGTAGCTACGGTAGCTCAGGCTGTACGGATTGCAGCTATTTCTGAGTGTCTTGCGAACCTTGCTTTACTCAAGCTTTCACGTGGCGCCCCAGGGACTTTTTCGCCTTAGGCAAGCCTACCTATAAGTAGAAGATCCTTAGAAGGTAAGGAACTTAACGCCCAAAGGGAAGCTAATCAGTTTTGCTTTTCCAAGGCGTCGCGCTATTCCTTCATTGGCATTGGCCTAGTTACTTCTCCACGCCGCCGACTGAACTATTATTGGGAGGCCTTACGAGGGGTAATCAACTCCTTCACAAGCTAGATGAAAATTATCCCGGGTTTGAACTAAGACTGTGCCATCACCTTAATAGAAGTAACTAGCCAAGCTCTAAGACTAGGGATATTCGCAGTCCTAAGGCGCGAGAGTCTATTGGCCCTAGAGGAAGTCTAAGACTGTGGTGACAGAATCCTCCCCCTCCTATTCTTTTTTGTCTAATTCAATTCATCTGCACCTTCAAAGAGCTATTTGTCCAATTCCGGGCACTGTAAGAACCGATTCTCTGATTCAATCAAATATCCCATCCCAACCCAAAGGCCGATGAAAGCCCGCCCAATAGCAAGAAGGCTTTTTCAACGATTGGAATGCTTCCTTCCTCGATTGATGAGGCCTAAGGTAAGGAGTGCCTTTTGTGCTTTGCTTGCCAGTTAGTTTTGCGTATCAGTTCCTTGCTTTCCTTCCCCAGCTTGAAGTTCAGTTACAAGCCTTAGGTCTGTCAGGTACTTACCAAGACCTACGATTAGCGGGATAAGCGCCCTTTGATTTGATGCCATACTTCCTTCACTAATGCAGTCTATTGCTCCTGCTCTCCTTGCCTTGAAGTAGGTCTTTCGCTTTGGTGCTAGCCTTCCCTTTGTCCCTATCCGAGGTAGGGTAACTCTTCCGAGAGCCGGCTCAGAAGTGCGGTAACAACATTTTGGTTATATCTCTTATTATATAGGTCAGTCAGTGTCCTTAGTCTAGTCCTTTAAAAGTTTATTTCTTTAGTTAGTAGCCCCCCCTCTAATCACGAGGCTTTACCAAAGCTTAGGTCGGCTTTGAGGTCCGCTTCCGAGCTTGTTTGAATTGACTGAATCTGAATGAGAGCCCGGAGGATGTGAGTGTTTTGATCCTAGATCCGAGTCTCATGCCCTATAGTCCCGGCTTTGAATTCCTTCCCTGAGCCCACCTTTAGCCCTTGCTTTCGTTTCGCGCTAGCTGCTTTCCCTTATGTTACGCTAATTGTGCTTCGTCACCTCTTTTTTATTGTTGATGTAGTAGAGTAGTAGCGCACGCGCTCGCACTTAGAGCCATTACGCGCTTCTCTCGTTATGCAAGCCAGCTTTCTCAAGGAGGAGGTTTAGCAGTAAATTACATCTCGAAGAAGACCTCCTAAGGACGCCAGCCAGTAGAAAACAACAATTTAGTTGGAGCGAAAGGCGGCCAAAGATTCAGACTACGGTCGAAGCCAATTACAAAGGTTCGGAGGAGGATGAGACCCTTTCAAGGAGGTTTCTTTCTTAAATTATTCAATTGAGAGTTTGAAAGCCAGATCGGAGGCGGATTCCATCTTTACTTTAGAGTTTCCATTTTTCATGCCTTAGCAGAAGAGAGGAGGCTGTCAGAGCCTACTGATCTGTTAGCGGATACTAGAGCAGATTCGATTCTACGCTCGGAACCTTGGTCCAGCAATCTACTAAAGCGCTTGGATCGCATGACCGGATCCTATTCCATCCCAAGCTTTCCAAGCTGTGCTTCGGTGCGGCTTTGTGGGAGGAAGCCTTGAACTGTGCAAACGCGGAACAACCTCCGAACCGGATAAGATCTCAAGAGCTTACTACTCCATCCTAATCCTAGGGCATGGCATGTCTACTTTTTCGGTTACAAAGACTCGTGTTAGTCAAAGCTACTAGAAAGCTTGAGCCTCGAAAGAAAGCATGACCTTCGTAAAGGTCCAGTCTAACTCGTATTCGTGATTTACTAACTTCGGCGCCCTAGCTAAGGAGACACGACCTCGGACTTGAACAAAGGGGAATCAGACTCTCAATGATATGATAAGATTCTCTTCTATGAGAAATGACTTACAGCGATCCTGCATCTCCGCCTAGTTACTTCGCTCCGCCCCTTGATGACAAAGTAAACATAGCCGAAAGGCCCTTTTTTTCCTATCCTATAGTGGAAAAGATCTCGGATTGGTAATACGCTCTCTCCGAAAGACGCTTTACATAGTGATCCGTTGAGCGAGAGCTCTTATACACGGGACTTTCGTATTACTATGGCCGCCTGAATCCGTAAGGCTGGTACTTATAGTGGTCGACCCCTGTTAGGTAGACGAGTATGGAGAGGCCGCTAAGGTGTGAATATGAATTTATTTTTTCTCAAATATCATGGATAAATTTACTTATTTCACAGGCTAAAATCTGTTTTCGCTGCCATTAGTACCTGTTTTAGCGGCTGTTGTTCTAACAAAGAAACCCCCCCTATAAACTATGCTAACTGTAATTCTAGAATCGACGGCATATCCTGTATCTGCTGTAGTAATACCCAGATTAAGATAAGTAGTGTAGACACGGATGATTTAAGGATGGATGATGTGCCCGGGAAGGGAAGCAAGAAGGCTTGGAGCTGAATGCAAGCCCAGAAGCAGCAGTTGATGCTGCTGTTGATCCACACAACTCACTTGACCCATCTATTTCTTGTGATGCAGCGGAACCATGGCAATTAGGATTTCAAGACGCTGCTAAAGTCTGGCATTGAGCCCGCCTATCATAAGTATGAGTTGGGAGAGCGAGATAGAGATAAATACCCAATGGACGGTGAAAAAGCTTTCCTGCACGCAGGAACCTTCCTTCTGTCTTGCAGCTTTGATGCTCAGCTCTATTCTCCCGCACACCCGCTCTTGCAAGGCTAGCCGGGAGGGAAGTGCTTTTTAGAGTTTGGTTTGCCTAGATAGGAAGTGCGCTTGCAATGCTTCTAGTAACGATTTTGAAGTGCAATATCTTTCTGTTCCAAGGAGTATGATTGCTTCTTTCTTTGGCTTAAAAGCTAGAGTTATTAACGTGCGAAAACAACCATTTCTGGGCATGTTCCTGATACTAGTGCAATTCGGGCATTTCGGGAGAAAACCGTTAGCAAGTAATCCCTCTCGAAAAGAAAAAGACTAGTTGCGCTTGCCGGCTGGTTGATCTGGTCTTTCCTGTTTATGTTTACTTCATAACCTCTCTTTCTTAATTCAATATCTGTGTCTCGCCTGCGAATCCTGCTAACTCGTCTTTTAATGCCAAAAGATAGGCCTTTGACGAGACCTTTTTGGGACATCTAAGACTGACTGATGCCCAATCCCAGTCTGATCTACTACGCTTGAAAGGTAAGGTGCTGATCGTAGACCACCCGTTCTCATAGAGATCCGCCTTCCCTCGATCGCGGTTCGCAGATCTTCCTCAAGGCAAGGGTAGCGTCTCATTATTCGCAATAATCGTTTTCTTCTTTTTGTAGAAGAATGCTCTCCTCTCCTCCTGATTCAAGCGGAGGCAGCAAGACATAGGAAGTCCAGACAAGACAAGTCCTTTCCTTCTAGTGTGCTTACCTAAATTAATCTTCTGCGCACCTTGCGCTCTAATGTAGAGAAAGTCGTTTGTTCATGACAAGGAGACAGATTTGAAGATGAACCTTCACCCAAACCGAGTTCTTGCTTTTGGATTCAATCCTTGGTAAAGTGTTCGATCTCGTGGAGAGGTACGCCTCTAAAAGAAAAGAGAGTAGATATAGGCTCGAGAATAGGCTTGATGAACAAACTGCCGATACGGAATCTGAGCCTTCAAGCCAAGCCCTTGAACTTCACTCCTAGGCCATTCAATTCAACAGCACGAAAAGTCAATCCGATTTCGGTCAGATGCTAGCTTCAGGAGCTTCCTCTTAGTTAGGCGCCTGGCCGAAGGTTGAAAGAATGATTCGGGGTCAGAGGAAGAGGGCAGCATTCAACCTTTCCTCTATCTATGATTGGGAATTCCTCCAGTGAGTAGAAGTCCCCGGAAAGGTAGATGGGATAAAGGATAAAGGTCTCACTCTGCCAAACCAAAGATTCGGGATTACCCTTTCATCGATTGGGATCAAACAAAAGTAGAATCATTTAGAAAGACCGGGATTTTCGCTTAAAGCCGATTTCCAACCTGTGACTGAGAAAACTAGATGAATCAAGGTTCGAGGACTGACCGGGCGATGAAGTCAGCCCAGCCTTTCGGGTTTAAGGAGATTGGAGGAATTACTAATTTATGCCTGGCCGCAGGAAGAGCCAACTGGTCTCTCGATCCAGAACAACTAGGAGGCGAGCGGCCCCTTTCTCTCAATTTGGCACATAATCGTCAGCTACTATGGATTTCAGGGTTTTCCCCTATGGATTGACTCAGAAAAGAAGAAAGAGGCGCAGCCTTGTAGAAGCGAAAAGAAGAGCTATGAACAGAGCAAAGTGACTAAATGAGTTCAATCAAAGAGCGAGAGGGACATGTATAATCTAAGGTAGAAGACGATAAGAGAAGACGATTTATCGTCTTGTAGTTCTTCCTTGAAGGTGGACTTCCCATTCCAGCTATTCTCCATAACTACGGACTTAGAGCACCACATCGAAATTAGACCCCCCGCAGTTCCTTGAGCATCCACACTAATCAAACCACACCGATTCACTTTCCACACCCCCCTTATTGTAGCACCGTCCACCGAAGAAAGCTTTGATTCCTGAATAAGAACAATATCGGCCTTTAGTTTCCTCAACGCCCCTTTAACCCCCACTTTTTTTCTTAATTGGGTTCTCCTCTCACGTTCCACGACAAGATCTTCATGACAAACCAACACCCGCCTTGGGGAAATAGCTGCAGAAGAAGAAAGCCTTCGGAGCTATCTTGTACTTCTCTTTTATTTAGCCTAGCTCAGGAGAAAGAGGCCCTAGGGAGAGATCTCCACTAGGGTAGACGGGCAAGCAAACTACCTTATGCAGCTGGAAGACCAGGGAAGGTATGCCGCTTTTAGGCAATCAAAAATGGCGACTGAGGAAGCAGTAGGGGCGTGGAACCGAGGATTTCACCTATTTTTCTCTATGTAAAAAGAAAGACCAAGTACCTTTCTCCATAAGCAAAAGATAAGAGCAGTGCAAGGTGGCCTAGTAGTAGATTAGACTCTGGCGGATCGGTAGACCGCCAGAAGGTAGGGCTTGTCCGCCATTCGAGATAAAAGCCTATCCGGTCATTGCTTGCCGGACCTAGAGCAGTAAGATAAGAGCGCATTCCCCTCCTCGCTCAGTAAAGTAAGAAATGGATGAAACTTCCTTGTTCTATTCTGATTTACTTGCAGAAACCTCCCGAAATTTTTACATCAATCTGATTTCCCTTAATAGACGTCCATACAGTTTATGGAAATACGGGAATGGGCATTTTAAAACATATGTAAGTTCCTTTTCCCGAGATTGGACAGTCAAAGAAAGAAAGGCTAACCCCGTCTTCTTGCAATGGGCGGAATCGATGCAGAGTTAGCACCAACCCTTTCAACCTTTTGGAATAAGGGTCGTATCGTAGCGTTAAACCCGGCTAATCGAGTGCCTTTACTAGTTTTCTGCTCCCGAGATGAATGTGAAACCTCTTCTGGTCTGGCACTCTTCTTATACATACTATTGGATTAACTGGCATAAATTAAATTTCCTTTCCTAAGTGACATAAAAATCCTGTTTCAGCTGATTCTCAAACAGCAGATTCTGTAACAACCAATTCTAGTATTCGACGGTCTATTTTTCCTTTTTCCCAGTAGGTGCAGGCTTCATCGAAAAGCGACCAACCCGAGAGGGGTCTAGCTCTGTGCACTTAACGTGATCGATGGATCTGTCTTATCGGCGAAATAGACCGTCAGATATCCGGAAGGAAAGCGAGACGGGAGTTAAACGACCAAGCCCGACGAAGGAGAGGGAGAAAAGTACCAGGATCTAATTCCCAGGTCTTTGTTGGATCTGTCAAAGCTTTCTTTTATTACGCGTGTACCTATCTCCGGGGAAAGAGATCACAGATAGTTTGACATAACCAGGCACGGAATGGGAGAAGATGAGCTGTCTAAGACTCCGTGAAGCAAGGAGTTCCGACTAGGACTACTAGCCGCATTCTAGCCGCATGGAGTAGCCAGAAGAGAAGACAGCAATCAAGCAAGCAAGAAGACAGGACAGACAGACTTGATCAAGTCAGCAAACTCAAAGCATGAGTTCTACCCTTTTCTCATGGAGTCCGGGATATGAGGAGATGAGGGCAAGAAGGGAACTCAACACGGGCCGTTCTCAGAGCTTTGACTAGCAGTCATGGTAGACGAGAAGAAAGGAACTGACCTACTTCAACTGCACTGTGGGAAAGACATACTTGATTCCTGTGGCCAGGTCGGGTTACGGGTTAGGCAAGGAATCAGAGCGGCTGAAAGCCAATCGAAAACCGGCACCGGCATAGAATGGATCGCCACTTCTGAAGAAGCGAAGGAGGAGGGCGCGACGCCAGCTCTTCTTATTACGATTACGTGAGTTTTGACTATCGGGATTTGGCTCATTCAATGCCATCAACCAAGGAAGTTTTTTCGACTTCAGGGAGCTCAGTTGAGTGGAAGCCGCAAAAGGAGAAGAATGCCACTTTATCGAAAGGGGAAGGACGGTCAGACAGAACTCGACTTCCAGTCCAGCAGAGAGAGAAAAGTCCCTCCTCGATTCTTTCTCCAAGTCTGAACCTTCCACTTCTCTGACATCAACCAATCCAACCCTGCCAAGGAGATACCCATCTTCTTTGATGGGATGGTGAAGGGATTTCAGTCCAGACTAATTCTTCGTCCGCTCACTCGGAGGAGTAATCCCGTTTTCAAGAGAGTCAGTTGATTCACTTGCTGGATCTCCCCTGAGTCTCTTTACTTTCATGGTGAGGGACTCAATACGATCATTGGTTCTTCCCCCTTGTTGCATTCAAGCTGGTATGGCTTTCTGGTATTTCTTTATCTTTAAGGTGGTATTCTCTTGGATATCGGTTTGGCTATTCGTTTTGTCTTATTCATATTATTCCTTCAAGGGTTGCGAACTCATGTATCTTGGTTTCGCCCTCATGTATGGGTCTCTTCCCTGGGCTATCTTCCCTAGCGACTAACTATACTCTAGCTACTCGGTTAGTTTAGACAAAGCCCATGGAGCCGACATCGGTAACAACAAGAGACTAGCATTCGCCAATAGGAAGAAAGCCTGAGATCCTGTATTCCCGACCCGGGAAATAAAGCGGGAACTCCAAGCAGACGTCACTCGTAAATCACTTCATTCGTTCACCTACCCCGGTTACAGCATTCAAGATTCCACTCGTAAGAATCCGGCACTCACTATTCTATTTAGACATAGTCGATTCCCTGACTTCTCATGCGGACCACTTACAGTCTTTCATTCTCATGCCCACCCGGAGTCGACTATTGATCCGTCGCCCGAGCCCGTTCCGTTGGCCGTAGCCGAAGGCTACGGTAAGCAAGCAAGGTTTTACCAACCTGTAACTGGTCTGCAACACATGGTTGCAGGATAATATTCCACTCAGAGGCCAGTCTAACAACCTTCTGCTATAGGGGTCGACACTCCTTCTCCCAGTTGTTCTGTGTTGCTGCCAGGTTCTTGAAAAAGTTTAGTAGATCGAGATGGATGTCGATTCAGGGATTTTCATGCTAAGGAGAATCTCACGCTCAAAGCGAGTCACCCTAAACAGCATCCGTTCGCTCCCACTCTTTCGAGCTCGAACGTCAATAGCAAGACTGATTACCAATCCCGGGGAACAGCTACCCCAGCAGAACCTGCAGTTTATCTACAGAAGCTTCTACTTTTTATATATGAAAGAATCTACCAAAGAGACGATTCGAAGTAAAGGACGCATTTTCAGGTTGAATCGAAAGTACCGCGCCAACATGAAGGAACATTCATGCTTTGAAATTGATTCAGACAAGACGAATTGACCCACGCAACTGATAACCCGGGTAGAGCTCACGATCATTCAAACACGTAGCACTCATAGATCACTCCCAAAGGAAAGAAAAGGAAAAGATAGCTTCTTTAGCCTCTCTTTTGACTCGTTCTTTGTATACTGGCTCTCTCTATTACGCTTTTTAACTCACTCCAAGTATTCTGCTTCTTTTCACTCGCTTCCTCCAAAAAAAAGGTGTTTTTCTTGAAAATCTGTCGAGAAGCATTTCCGTCACCCTTGGTCTTGGGGACTAGCCCTATCAGGAAGAGGGGGGTCTTGCTCGAGAATAGAAGCGAAGCTTTCAGTTAAGTCAACAGAGGAAATGACGATTCGTCATTCAATTCCAAACCAAACTACTAAGGAACCTCTGAATCTCAATACGTATACTAGTCTGCAGACGCAGAAGCTGAATCTAAGGCGGATACGTACCACGACTCAGGAAGAGCTGGATAAAGCAGAATGATTCTCATTCCCTGACCAAGTTGAGCTTGATTTGATTGAAGCCGCCGTTCAAAATACAAGAAAGAAAACTGCGATGGATGAAGATAACGATCACTGGAAACTAGCACTCTAGATCTAGCTGGGGGGGAAGCCCTTGCTTGTGCTTCTCCTGCTGGCTCGGATGCTTTCAGGGTAAAATAGAGAAAGAAAAGAAACCGGTTCAACTGTAGCTTAGACCGGACAGGTGGTGGGTCAGCTGACGTGATCCAATCAATTGCTTTCACTCGGGTTGGAGTTGGAAGGTGACTGGGACACTCAACTAATAGCGGGCTTTTGCGTACGAAAATCAGTCTCTTTTCCCTATCTAAGCTATATCAACATAGCCAACTAGAGAACTCATCCGCTTGTCAATTCTTGGTGTAATACTCATTTGTAAATGATTGGTGTCAGAATTTTTCATTGATCAGGTGTGCTCAGTCTCATCCGTGTAAGAATTAGGAATTCCTTTTCCAACTCGTCCCAGAATGGGCGTTATGGCAAAGAACAAGAAGAAAACAAAAGGAGAAATTTGTCCAATAGTAACAAATGGTGCCTCCACTGGTTGACATCCGATCCAACCTAGTAGTAAGCAATCCGCCAAAAGCAACCAAAAGATTCCTTGGTGAATCGGGCGAAAACTTGAACTACGCACATACATACTTTTTAAAAAAGGTAAAGCCAACAGACATATAAAAACTGGTGCTATTGCGGCTACACCTCCCGATTTGTCAGGTATACTACGAAGAATGGCATAGATCGGTAGGAAATACCATTCCGGCACAATATGAGGCGGGGTGGACATCGGATTAGCAGGTATATAATTGTCGGGATGCCCCAAAACATTAGGAGCATAAAAAATCCAAATGGAAAAAAAGATAGCAAAAGCTACCCAACCTACTAGATCCTTTACATAAAAATAAGGGTAAAAAGAAATTTTATCCATCTCTGAATGTACACCCAATGGATTATTTGATCCATATTGATGCAATGCAGCCAGATGAAGAAGACTGGCGCCTACTAAAATAAAGGGGAGTAAATAATGAAGACTAAAAAAACGATTTAAGGTGGCATTGTCCACGGAGAAACCACCCCAAAGCCAAGTCACTATGGTATCCCCTACTACAGGTATGGCGCTAGCTAAGCTTGTAATTACTGTAGCTCCCCAAAAGCTCATCTGACCCCAAGGTAGTACGTATCCTATAAAAGCTGTCACAATCATTAAAAGGAAGATTACAACTCCGAGACACCAAACAAATTCCCTAGGACTGCTATAACTCGCATAATATAAACCGCGAAAAATATGAAGGTAAACCACAATGAAAAACATACTTGCCCCATTAGCATGCATATAACGGAGCAACCAGCCCCCTTCAACATCTCTCATAACGTGTTCTACGCTGTTGAAAGCTAGATCCACATGAGGTGTGTAATGCATAGCTAAAAAAACGCCAGTCACTATCTGAATGACTAAACAAAGACCAGCTAACGAACCGAACCCCCACCAATAACTAAGATTGCTCGGGGTTGGATAATCTATCAAATGCTGATTAAGTGTGGAGGATATAGGTTGTTTAAGAAGAGAGAATCGTTGGTTACTTATAGTCATTTCTCTTTCCTATCGTGACAACTCTTGTTCCCCCACCTTTTTAGCGTTCTGGGGCCCTACTTAACTAACTATATATATTATATAGTTAGTTACCTTTCTTCCACCTCCGAAGGATGTAGGGGGTGCGAAAGAAGCTACAAGGTAATCCTGGGTTACTGAAAAGTCGTCCGACTGCTCGGTGATCAAATCAGAGAGATTTTGACCGCTTTCTCTTCTCTCCAACCCTCTCGGACTGATCATCTTTCTGGAACAAAGCAAGCTTAGGAATGAATCTAATGGAAATTTAGGTCTCTTTGGAAGATTATTATTTCCTCTTCGGTGAAAGAGGGCAAAGGCGTGTGGGAGAAAGAATTCTAAAAGGAGAGAATCTTTCGTCCACCACACCAAGCGGGACAGAGCTAGACCCCTAAACAATTGGAGGTTCTCGCTCATCTCTTGGGATCCATATCATCTGAAAACTTTTCCTGTTCCATTAGCATAGCTAAATTTGAATAGGATGACTCAGTGTCAGGAAAAGTAAGCCCCCCTTGCCTTGATTTAATTTGGCTTCGCTGCGCCCTGAATCAATTAAAAAGCTTATTGATTCATCCCATTTCATTTCGGCGAGAGGGAGGCTGTCAGTCACCTGAGCTACGGATTTGTCGGTTGGGAGATTCTTGAAATTGAGAAAAAAAAAGGCCCTCGGGTCCCGACCCACAAATGAATAGGAAGCGGGGCGAGGGTCTTTCATTAAAGGGGGAAAAGAAGGGTGGGGCTTTGTTCTGGGGGGGCCGCCTTTCGCAGCTTTAGAAAGGAGAGAATGAAAGTCACTCTCTCCAACCCTTTCTTTTCTATCTATCCTTAGAAGTAGGGCGAGAGAAAGTCAATGTGCGTTGGCGAAACTAAGGGCTTTTTGGTCTTTATCATTCGAAGGGCGGGGTCCCACACTCTGATTTCAATGATCGGAACAACCTCCGCACTCCGGTGCTCCAATGAACAACAGTTCTCCGCCTTACTCTATTTAGAATAGTGGTCGATCCCTCGGGTAAGTTATGAATATAACTTAATGTTATGTTCACGCGGTGATATTCTTTCTTTTCAAGAGTACTACCCTGTACGTAACGTAGTCTATGTCTGGGCTTGACAGGAGATAGACAGAGGCGGTAGAGAGGTCCCCCAGCCCCGTTAGCATCTCCGATCCGAGATAAATAAGGGGTTACTCCGTTAGGTCTTTGACGGTCCGGAGCCGGCCGGTAATGGATCTACTTACCTTGCTTATGGACCAGCTGCAGAGCTAACCCTTGTTCTATTGGTTTGGTGGTTGCTACCAAAACGATTTCTTTATGCCTATCAAAGAACCGTGAGATGCTAATCCACGACGATAAGATAAATTCGAAAGAACTCATATATGGAACGGGGGCGACCCGTGAAAAGACATCGCTTTCTTACTCGTGCAAAGGAACTTTTTCTTGGCAACTTGGAAAACTTATAACGATCTTTGTCCCGCATATCACTAGTAAGATCGGGATCTTTACAAATTTTTCTTCGTATCAATTCATATTTAGCCGCGAGCAATCTACGTTTGTGATCTCGTATATTTCGCTTCTCCGACATCTTACTGAGTTTCCCCCTTATCTTTTTGCGCTAGGGGCTTCTCGTAAGCGGAAATCCCACGCGGCTAAATATGAATTGATACGAAAGCTTTCAAGGGTCACAATTAGAGCGGGGCACCCCTGCCTGAAAACGCGCTCTAGCGGCTTCTCCGTCAAATGTGCCCTAATCTCGACCCTTATCCTTTCTTGGGGCTTGGGGTCCTTTCCTCACATCGGCCGTGGCTCTCTTAACTTAAAGGTTGTGAGCCGGATTATTCTTTCTATTCTTCCCCTCTCCCGTTGGTCGAGTGACTACGTACCTCTCCCGTTGGTCGAGTGACTACGTACCTCTCCCTCTCTGTACCATCGACGCCTCGGCACCTCGCCTTCCAATTCCAAGAACGCTCGGTATTCTTCTCCTGTTTCTAATATTTCAGGGCCCATAATCGTCAAAAGCATGGCACTATCTATAGATTGCCAACTACTATACGTAGTATAGTAGAATGTTGATGATAGGTTTTTTCACTGAGGGCATAAATAACCATTTTAGTTTTCTTTTCATAAGGTGTCAAAGGGATTAAAACTTCTCCTAGGAAATGAAATTACAACATTTTTCAGCTATATAAGTTGCAACTTTTTCAATTTGACTAGTCGTCTCAGAAAGAAAAGTAAATTAGAAGAAAATGCATCTATATGAGATGCCAGTTTTTTATTTTAGGAGGACGACACTCACGACTAAAAGGAAATCTCGGGAGTTCAAATCCAATACCAATTAGAAGCTCGGTCACTGATAGTCTTCCCCCGACTGTATGATGACTAGACAATCTTCTTCTTCGATTACTCGTTCCGTTCCTAATGAAAGTAGTCAAAGGAGGAATTGAGTGCCAAAGAGTCCTGCACAGAATCGGAATGATAGGTCAATGCTTTGAGAAGAAAGTAAGTAGGCTCGCTACTAACATAGACTAGGAGGGAGGCACCAAAGATATTAAAAAGGCTCCTACGATGAGAGCTATCGGATTGGCATGGAAGATAGAGCAGCGAAGGGAGCGGCACAGATCAAGGTGCAGAATACCTAATAGGAGATTGCTTTGTCTTACTCCCGAAAGGATTGGATACCGGAAAGGCCTCCAAAAGGCTCGCTACTATTGGTTGGTATTTTCGGTTCTCCGGGTGGGTGCTTTCCTTCCTATAGTTCGAGAGTTGCAGGAGCAATAAAGGAGCTTCCATTAGCATTAGTAGTTGGCACTCATCCCGCTCTTCCTTCCTCGAGGAATGCAGCAAGGTCGATTTCCGTCTTTCAGTATGAGTGAAGTTCCTGTTCTGGAATGAATAAATAAGAAAGCCTTTTCGAGCCCTTCAAGATTAGGGTTTTCTCCTTGGGACTTCTTTCTTCTCGACAATAGAGCAGGTGTATCGCTTTGATAGCTTAGCTGCTGTGTCACTTTTCAACCGTTGTTGAACTTTGATACAGGTGTAGTGTACCCTTTTCATAACATAGCAAGCATAGCTGTAGTAGTAGCTGTAGCAGGTCATAACAGGTCATAAGCAGTTGTATGGCTTTCCTTTCGTTTAGTAGAAAGATTACTTTCATAGCACAAGTAGTGCTTGAGTGGGAAGAGTTGTTCTTTCAAGAAGGAGTGCTTGAAGAGAGAGCTACCCAAAGGAGGAGCAGTATACGCGACGGTCTAAGCTTTACATAGTTGTCTTTGTCTCCTCGGTTCGGTACTCCCTCCCTCTTATTCTTCCTCTGTAACAGCTGCCTCGCTAGCGAAGGGTCTTCCAAGCCCTGAGGAAGCTGAGTGCTTAGCACTGAATTAGTAGGACCACTTCTACCACTTGCATAGCATATCGGTAGTAGCTACAAGTACAAGACAAAGAGCTAACTCAAGAACGAGCTAACTAAGCAAGGAGTAGCCCCATTTCAATCAAGAGTAGGACCTTTCCCATCTCAAGAGTCTCATCTAGCATCTAATGGTAGAGTCGGACCAAAAGATAGAGCGATAAGAGCAGCGAGTGCGTAATCAGTAACAACTGTTGCGAGCGCTTAGAAGAGCGACTGAAGCGAGGCCCCTCCCTGTCACAGAGCCCTAATGAACAAGCGAAATTGCAGTCAGGGGGAGCAATACGAAGGAATGGATGCACTTCAGCTATGGCGGGCGAGGTTCCAAAGCCCGCGAGCTCATGACCTTTGAAAAATAGGGCATTCGCTCCTCACTCATAACGGAACTCCCCCCCTGAAGTGATAGATCTATCACTGTCGCTCACGTGAGCGACAGACCTGCTTGAGATGGAGGAGCACCACTTCTTATTTAAAGGAAAAAGGAAGCGAATGGAGTCTTCCTGAAACCGGGCGGATTCTCTAACATAAGGCTAAAGCAGCTCCCGTTCTGGTTCTATCTCTAGCTGAAAAACGATTTATTCGAGAACAAGGCATTCCATTCGTCGCAGCAAGATATCTACGGAGTAAGGCTAGGAATTGGACAACTAGGCTGCAGCTATTGAAGAAGAATCGCTTGTTGGAGAAGGAGCTTTAAGCAACAGTGAAGCTACCAAACCCTTCTTTTCTTCCCCTCGCTTTCCTACTTCGAACAGGGAGAGAGGCTACTTTCGAATTTCTCGTTGATTTATTATAATTAATATCTTTTTAATGCATTTTTCCCGGAAAATGAAAAAGTTGTTGTTAACTGCAATTACTTACAACTACTATATAACAATAACAGCTTAAATAATTCTAATTATCTATTATATAGATTACTTACAGCGTT